GACTATACTTAACAATAAAACGCTCTGAAAAGCCCACATACGACGAAGACTTTTTGTTGCCGTCGGAAAAATAAGAAGTCCCAACCCTATTAACATAGGAACTGGAAGTGGAAGAAAAGGTATTATCCACGCATATTGATATGTCTGTTCCATAAAAAAAGTTTTTTTTTCTTAATTAATTGTTTCCGATTCACCGGATCTTAGCTCTTTCGAAAAAGTAAATAAAAAATAAAGATATGCACTAACTTATTTAATAATTTATATTTATATTAGTATTTATTCTGAGTCTTTTCAAAATTGTTCAAATATGCAAAACAAGAAGTTACAATTGGTCAAATGATATAACCAAGTGACATATAAAAACGAATACTTATAATAGGAAAGTAGGAAAATAAAAAATATTATTAATATTCATACAGCAAGTATAAAATTTTAGGCTAAAAAGAGTACTTGATGCTAATATGAATTAGAGGATTAACTAAGGTCGTTGGTCTAATGAAATAAAACCTCTTGATTTTAGTTAGTTTATTTAAACTCATTAACTAATTCATTATGGGATTTATTGTTTTCCATTTCAATCAAAACAATTTATTAGGAATATTTGGAAAGTTTATAAGATTATAGCTCTAAAATGAACTTTTTATCGAGCAAGGATAAAAAATGACTGAGATCCTTTTTTATCAAACTACATACCCTTTAACATATTTTTTACTAGTATCATTCGAGTTTTAAAGTTTAGGTGTATTTTTTTTTTTCAAGTTTTACTAAAAAAAGACTCAATTTATTAGGCAAAAGTTTACAAGGTATTTTATTACATGTAAATAAAATATAGAATGACTAAAATAAAGGTATTTTAGGTTCTTTATTTCTTTTGATTTCTATCCCATAGCAGATGAGATATAAATAACGAGAACTAAGAGTTCAAAACCAAAAATTTTTGGTTTTACAAAGAGTGTATGGAATCAAAATTTTGTTATTTCGAGTCATTTTTTATTTTCACGGATCTTTGACGTATCTAGATTTCTATGAAGAGAATCTTTTAGAAAAAAAAAATAGATAATGAATATAAGATAAGAAATAATAATTCGTTTTGAACAATAGATGTCTTTCACATCCAACTATAACAATGACTAACTTCTTCTTTTTGAAATGGCAGTTCCAAAAAAACGTACTTCGATATCAAAAAAGCGTATTCGTAAAAATATTTGGAAAAGGAAAGGATATTGGGCGGCATTAAAAGCTTTGTCATTAGGGAAATCTCTTTCTACCGGGAATTCAAAAAGTTTTTTTGTACGACAAACAAATAAGTCCTAAAATATTGGAATAATTTGGAATGGATTTGACTAAAAAAATTGGATCAGTAATTAATATCTCAGTAATTTGTTAATTTAATATTAAAGTTAATATAAAATTAACAATTGGCAGTTCCTATTCTAATCAATATGAAATAGACTCTTAATCTTATAAAAAGAAGAAGTATTCTTCTTTCTAAATTCTAAAAATAAAAAAATAAATATATATAAGATTTTTTATTTGATTTTTTTAGTATATTTTCATTCAGATTTTGGTGGTGGGGAGTCTTCTTTTCCCCATCGACTTTTAAAAGAATAAATAATGAAAAAATTTTATATTTATCAGGAAGGGCAGATAGAATATTTTTAGTTCAAATTAATTAATTGTTCAAACTAATCCATTCCGTGTTAAAGATTTTTGGATAACTTTCTGACTTCTTAATTTATTATATATACTAGATTTAATTTTTTTTCCATATATATCCAATTTTCAGCCCAATGAAATCCAATAAAAGAACTTAATTGTTGAGATATTATTATATGTACAAGTGGCAATTTGGAGTAATCCAAAATAGACATATTTTAGATTCATTGATAAAATTTAGTTTGTGTTTCAAATTGAATTTATTAAATCAGATAAACCAGAAATAATGACAATAAAAGAAAAAAGTTTTTGAGTCTATCGAAGAATTCTATCGTTGCAAGAGTCGTATTTTAGAATCGGCTAAACTACGTCAAAGCCCTAAAACCAGACACCTTAAAGAAACTACTGAACCTTTAAATTGACTTTTTTGAACTCTTTTTTTTTTTATATCTTTACTAAAATTGAGTGAATTGACTTGTTCAATCTCGACGATTGAATATAAATAGGTTATTATGAGTTCGAGCAAGCCGCTATGGTGAAATCGGTAGACACGCTGCTCTTAGGAAGCAGTGCTAGAGCATCTCGGTTCGAGTCCGAGTGGCGGCATGCCATCTTCTAAAAGATATCAAATAGATCCTATAATAAAATTAAATTAAATTCCCAATTTCTATTTCTTAATTAATACGGGGGGATCCCCCGTTTTTTCATTTTTATGATATTTTCAACTTTAGAGCATATATTAACTCATATTTCCTTTTCTATTGTTTCAATTGTAATTACAATTCATTTGATAAGCTTATTGGGCAATCAAATTAGAAAACCATATTATTCCTCAGAAAAGGGG